ATCATATTGTGTAACAATGTATAGTGAAAAATTATGCATGGTTTTAGAATAAATATACGCACGGCCCTCGTTTTTGGGGTTTTTCGAGGTGTCCTTGTATATTTAGGGGGGAGGGGGGGTTTTTACGGAAAAAATTTTTTTTTATTTTGTCGTTTTTTTTTTGTGAAGGAGGGGGGTATATATATAATACTTGTATGTCCGACTAAGCAAGAATGTGCTAAATAATGGTATGTTTTTTACATTCATAAATAATATTTATCTCCTAAGTTGTTGATTAATCTTGTATGTATCTCTTCAATTATTGTTGGATTAATCAATACTGTTGTCATTTAATGGTTCCATTATTATTATCTCTTTCAGTTATGGTAAACTTGACAATCTATTTCCCACGAATGAGCAGTAGTGAGGATTATTGACGGCAGATGTCGAGTGGAAAGTTCTAACTTAATATTTATTGTTCCTGGTTTCAGCCTTCCCGGGGCAGGTGTCGGAGCTTCAAGCCGAAACTAAAAAATCTGGGAGGAAAATAAATTCTGAGACGATTAAGAACTGTATGTCAATATAAGGGAACTAGAGTAAATTCATGATTGATACGATTAAGAACTGTATGTCAATATAAGGGAACTAGAGTAAATTCATGATTGATACGATTAAGAACCAAATGAATTTAAGCAGTAATCAAATGTCAGTTTAAATCAATTATAGATGATATAGCAGTAATATTAGTACTTAAATGGATTAATGCAGGTTTTTACAAACCTGCATAATAATTACGAAAATAATATCTAGTTGAGGAAAGTCTAATATGTTATAGAAATGTGGATTAATCATATAATGTAATGATATAGTGGCAAGTAAATTAATGAGTATTAAACATAGTATGTATATACCTATGGAAAGTATATTAGAGTTGATATAGAAAAGTAAGTCATATGTGGTATATTAAGGAATGTGGGTTGAATCATTAATATGTCATACTAATTACGAAAATAATATCTAGTTGAGGAAAGTCTAATATGTTATAGAAATGTGGATTAATCATATAATGTAATAATATAGTGGCAAGTAAATTAATGAGTATTAAACATAGTATGTATATACCTATGGAAAGTATATTAGAGTTGATATAGAAAAGTAAGTCATATGTGGTATATTAAGGAATGTGGGCTGAATCATTAATATGTCATACTGACGTACATAAAACCATGCAATTTGCATGATGCCTCAGGGGGCAGTTTGGGAAGAATCTTGGCTTTGGGAGCCAAGGGCAGGAGTTTGATCCTCCTTCCCCTGATGTTTTGGGGAGGGTTTACACCTCCGGTCTTCGACTTACAAGATCGATGCTTTAGTTAAGCTACCAAAACTAATTTAGGTTAAGAATTTTGTTTTCTCATCAGCTGGTTAATGGTATGATGATTAGGAATAGGGAGAAGTAGGTGATGGATGCGATTTGTCCTACTAGAATAAATGGTTGTTCTACGGGTTGTCCTCCGATTCATGTTAGGATAATTGTGTTAGCTACGAGGGCTCAGAAGAAGAGTTGTGTAAATGGTCGGAAGATGCTACTTCGTTGTTTCGAGGTATGTAGAAGTGGAATGAGGAGAAGGATTAGGATGGAAAATAGTAGGGCTAGTACTCCTCCTAATTTGTTAGGGATTGAGCGTAGAATAGCATAGGCGAATAGGAAATATCATTCTGGTTTAATATGTGGAGGTGTTACAAGAGGGTTTGCTGGGATAAAATTTTCAGCGTCTCCTAAGAGATTAGGTATAAATAGAGCAAGGGATATTAGTACAAGTAGTATTATAAAGAATCCTAGAATGTCTTTGTAGGAAAAGTATGGGTGGAAAGAAATTTTATCTATGTCAGAGTTTAATCCTGTTGGGTTGTTTGAACCTTTTTCGTGAAGGAAGAGTAGGTGAATTATAGTTAGTGCTGCAATTAGAAATGGCAAGAGAAAGTGAAATGCAAAGAAGCGGGTAAGGGTGGCGTTGTCTACTGAAAAGCCTCCTCAAATTCATTGAACTAGAATGTCCCCAATGTAGGGGAAGGCGGATAGGAGGTTAGTGATAACTGTAGCTCCTCAGAATGATATTTGTCCTCATGGTAAAACATAGCCTACGAATGCTGTAGCTATAAGTAGGAATAGTAATACTACTCCAATGTTTCATGTTTCTTTGTTAAGGTATGAACCATAGTAGATACCTCGGGCGATATGGAGATATACACAGATAAAGAATATAGAAGCACCGTTAGCGTGAATATTGCGAATAAGTCAGCCATAGTTAACGTCTCGACAGATATGGATTACTGATGAGAATGCTATGGAGATGTCTGCGGTGTAATGTATTGCTAGAAATAATCCTGTGAGAATTTGGATGATGAGGCATAATCCTAGAAGTGATCCGAAGTTCCATCAAGCTGAGATGTTTGATGGGGTTGGAAGATCAATTAAGGTGTGGTTTACGATTTTAAATAATGGGTGGGTTTTTCGGATGTTTGTGGCCATAGATTCTTATAGTTGAATGAACAACGATAGTTTTTCAAGTTATTGGTCCTGGTTAAAGTCCAGGTGAGGATAATGGTTTATTTTATGTTTGTAATAATAATTGGTTTAATTTTGGGTATGATAGCTGTAGCATCAAACCCGTCTCCGTATTACGCTGCTTTAGGCTTAGTGTTGACTGCTGGGGTTGGATGTGGGTTAATAGCAGGTTATGGTGGGTCTTTTATATCTTTAGTGTTATTTTTAATTTATTTGGGAGGGATATTGGTGGTTTTTGTTTATACAGCAGCTTTAGCTACTGAACCTTATCCTGAGACATGGGGTGATTGATCGGTTTTATTATATGTGGGAGTTTATTTGATAAGTGTGTTTTTTGTTGGTAAATATTTTGTTGTTGATTGATCTAGTTTGGGTTGAGTGGGGGTGGAAGAGTTTAGTGGGTTAGATATGGTTCGGGGTGATTTTGGTGGGGTAGCTTTATTGTATTCTTATGGTGGATGAATGTTAGTGTTGGGGGGTTGAATGTTGTTATTAACTTTATTTGTAGTATTAGAGTTAACTCGTGGTTTATCTTGGGGGTCTTTACGTGTAGTTGATTAATGATATTAAAGTTATTAAGATTAGTGTTAGAAACAGGAGTATGAGGTATGTTTTAATATAACCTTGTTGTGGTTTAGTTGATAGTTTAATTAGTTGGGTTTGTTGAATAATGGAGCTTTTTGGTCCAATTTTCTCGTTTCATGTTAGGTCGATTAAATGTGTTGAAATATATTGGGCCCAGTTTAAGTTTACTTTGGGTAAGAGACGGTGAATGATTTGTGGAAAGTAACCTAATATGTTTGAGAAATAATATGTTTTGAGTATAGGGGTAATTTTAAGTTGAGTGTTTGTGAGATTAGTTAGTTCGAGTGCTAAAAGGAGACCAATAATTGTTACTAGGAGAGCGGATAATTTAAGTAATGGGGTTATGGTTATTACTTGGGTTTTTGTTGGGGGTAAATTGGAGGTAATAATTAAACCAGCAATAATGCTTCCATAAGCTAGGCGTTTAATAGGATTGATTACTAGGGGGTTGTTTTCATTGATTGGTGAAAGTGGGTTAAACCGTGGATAGTTCATTGAGGCGAAGAAGATTAAACGTAAACTGTAAATAGCTGTGAATGATGTGGCGATGAGGGTGAGGATGAGGGCTCAGGCGTTTAGGTGTGAGGTATTGAGAGCTTCAATGATGGCGTCTTTTGAAAAGAATCCTGATAAGAAGGGTATACCTGTGAGGGCTAGGCTACCAATAGTTAGGGATGATGATGTGAATGGGAGAATTTTGTGTAAGCTTCCTATTTTTCGAATGTCTTGTTCGTCGTTTAGGCTGTGAATAATAGAACCTGAACACAGGAAAAGCATGGCTTTGAAGAAGGCGTGGGTGCAAATATGTAGGAAGGCTAGTTGAGGTTGGTTGAGACCGATTGTAACTATTATTAATCCTAGTTGACTTGATGTTGAGAAAGCAATGATCTTTTTGATATCATTTTGGGTTAGTGCACATGTAGCGGTGAATAGTGTTGTTAATGCTCCTAAACATAGGCATGTTGTGAGAATTGTTTGGTTGTTTTGCAGAAGTGGATGGAGACGGATTAGTAGGAAAATACCGGCTACAACTATTGTGCTGGAGTGGAGTAGGGCGGAAACTGGGGTTGGACCTTCTATAGCGGAAGGGAGTCATGGATGTAAGCCAAATTGTGCTGATTTGCCGGTTGCAGCAAGGATAAGACCTAATAAGGGTAGGGTGAGGTCTATATCTTTGGTTAGAATAAATAGTTGCTGTATTTCTCAGGAATTAAGATTTATAGCTAACCATGCCATGCTTAGGATAAGTCCAATATCACCGATTCGGTTGTAAATTACAGCTTGTAGAGCGGCTGTGTTAGCGTCTATTCGACTGTGTCATCAACCAATTAGTAGGAAGGATATAATTCCTACTCCTTCTCATCCAATAAATAATTGGAATATATTATTGGCTGTTACTAAGATAATTATGGAGATTAGAAAGAGCAGTAAATATTTAAAGAATCGGTTAATATTTGGATCTGAGTGTATGTATCATAGGGCAAATTCTAAGATGGATCAGGTAACGTATAGGGCTACTGGTGTGAAGGTAATTGAGTATAGGTCGAATTTGAAGCTTATATTAATGTCAAAGGGTCCGATATTTATTCAGTTTCAGTTAGTTAAAATTGACTCTAGGCCTTGGTCTAAGAAGATAGATAATGGAACTAAGCTAATAAAGAAGGAGGTTTTTACGGCTGTTTTTACGTATAGGGAGAATCAATTGGAATTAGGTTTTTTATAAGTTAGGGATAAAATTAATGGGAGTATGAGGGTAATAAAAATTAGGAGAAAGGATGAGTTAAAGATTGTATTCATAGCTCTTGCTTGGAGTTGCACCAAGAGTTTTTGATTCCTAAGATCAATAGATTGCTATTATCTTTCAAGGGCTGAGTTAGCCATGGATTTGAACCATGGAAGGGAGAATTAGCAGTTCTCTGTGTCCCAGACCTTTCTCGGTAATTAAAAAGATTTTAACTTTTGTTTTTAGAACCACAATCTAATGTTTTTGTTAAACTATAATTACATAATGTTCATCCTATGATTAGTTCTGGTTTTAGGATTAGGAGAAATATCGGAGTAAGATGTAAGGTAAGGAGGAGGTGTTCTCGTGTGTATGAAGGATTAAAGGAGGTGATATGGCTTTGGGTAGGACCTCGTTGGGTTATTAGGAATATATAGAGTGAGTATGAAGCAGTAATTAATACTCCTAGTCCTGTTAGTGTAATGGTTCAGTTAGATCAGTTGAATAGGGAGGAGATAATGAGTAATTCTCCTATAAGATTAGGTGTGGGTGGGAGTGCTAGATTAGCTAGATTGGTTAGAAATCATCAGGTTGCTATTAGGGGGAGGGCAACTTGAATTCCCCGGGCTAATAGTAATGTTCGGCTATGAATTCGTTCATAGTTAGTATTTGCTAGGCAGAATAAGGCTGATGAGATTAGGCCATGTGCAATTATTAGTGTGATGGCTCCTGCGAAACTTCATGGTGTTTGGATTAGAATAGCTCCTGCGACTAGGCCTATATGGCTTACTGAGGAATAAGCGATAAGGGATTTTAAGTCTGTCTGTCGTAAACAGATTGAGCTTGTTATAATGATACCTCAAATGGCTAAAATTATGAATGGGTATGCTATTTCTTTAGTGAGGGGATTGAGTATTACAATAATCCGTATTATTCCATAACCTCCTAGTTTAAGTAGAATTGCAGCTAGTACTATGGAGCCTGCAATAGGAGCTTCTACATGGGCTTTGGGTAATCATAAATGGACTCCATATAATGGTATCTTAACGAGAAAGGCTATGATGCATGCTATTCACCAGAATTTATCGGCTCATAGAAGGAGTTCTGATGGTTGCGAGTATTGTATAATTATTATGGATAGGGTTCCTGAGTTATTTTGTAGTGCTAGTAGGGCAATTAATAGTGGTAGGGAACCAATTAGGGTATAAAATAGAAAATAAATACCTGCGTTTAAACGTTCTGTTTGATTACCTCATCGTGTAATAATGATAAGTGTAGGAATTAGTGTGGCTTCAAATATAATATAAAATATAATTATTTCTGTTGCACTAAATGCTAGGATAAGAAATATTTGTAGGGAGATTAGTAGTGTAATGTAGGTTCGTTGACGGATAATAGGTTCAGGAGTAATATGGTTTTGGCTGGCTAGGATTATTAGTGGTAGAAGTCAGCAGGTTAGGACAAGGAGTGGAGCTGATAGGGGGTCAATGGCTAAATACTGATTTGAGAAATCTCAGCTAATATCTGAGTTTCATTTAAATCAGGATAAGCTTAGTAAAGCGATGATTAGGCTGTGGCCTAGGGAGGTTGGCCAGAGTCATTTTTTGGATACTAATCATGTGGTAGGAAATAGTATGATTGTTGGTAAAAGGATTTTTAACATTGTAATAGGTTAAGGTTTTGGAGGTTATCGGAACCGTGGGTTCGTGAGGTAGCTACTAGAATTGCTAGACCTGCGCTGGCTTCACAGGCGGAGAAGGTTAATAAAATTATTGGGATAATAAAGGATGATGTTGAATTTAGTGTTATAGATCATGTGGCAATAGCAATAAATATGGTTAGTATTATTCCTTCTAGGCATAGAAGAGCTGATAGAAGATGTGATCGGTTAAATGCTAATCCTATTAAGCCTAGAATAAATGCTGAGCTGAAACTAAAATATATGGGAGACATAAGATATTTATGGATTTTCACCATAGTTTACTAAGCCGAAATTAGTGGTCTTATTTAGACTAAACATCTATTCTGCTCATTCAAGTCCTCCTTGAAATCATTCATAAATAAGGCCTAGTGTTAATAGTATTAAAATAATAGATGCTCAAAGAAGGGTGTAGGATGGTATGGGTAGTTGATCTCCTCATGGAAGAGGAAGTAATAGAGCGATTTCTAGGTCAAATAAGAGAAATAGAATTGCTACTAAGAAGAATCGTAATGAGAAGGGTAGGCGTGCATTTCCTAAAGGATCAAAACCACATTCGTATGGGGATAGTTTTTCATTGTCTGGGTTTAAGAGTGGTAGTCAGAATGCGATTGTAGCTAAAATTAGGGAAATCAGGGCTGTGATAGCGATGGAAGACATGATGAGGCTCATTACTTTTCCTTGGATTTTGACCAAGATTAAATGATTGGAAGTCATTTGTACTAGTTTATACTAGAAAAGTAATTATGAGCCTCATCAATAGATGGAAACATAAAGGAATAATCATACTACATCTACAAAGTGTCAGTATCATGCAGCTGCTTCAAAACCAAAATGGTGTTCTGATGTAAAGTGGTATTGGATTTGTCGTAGTAAACAGATCGCTAAAAATGTTGAACCAATAATAACGTGGAGTCCGTGAAAACCTGTGGCAACGTAAAATGTTGTGCCATATACACCATCAGCGATGGTAAAAGGTGCTTCATAGTATTCTATGGCTTGTAGGGATGTAAAGTAAAAACCTAAGATGATGGTTAATGTTAATGCTTGGATAGCTTCTTTTCGATTACCTTCTATAAGGCTATGGTGAGCTCAGGTTACTGTAACGCCTGAGGCTAGGAGAACTGCAGTATTTAATAAGGGTACTTCAAAAGGATCAAGTGGAAGAATTCCAGTGGGTGGTCAGCAACCTCCTAATTCTGGTGTAGGTGCTAGGCTTGAATGATAAAAGGCTCAGAAGAAACCAAGAAAGAAAAATACTTCTGATGTAATAAATAAGATTATGCCATAGCGTAAACCTTTTTGAACTGGGGGTGTGTGATGTCCTTGGAATGTTCCTTCTCGGATAATATCACGTCATCATTGAATTATAGTTAATAAAAGAAGAATAAATCCTAGATATAGTAGAGATAATGTATGGAAGTGAAATCAGATGGCTAAACCTGATGTTATTAGGAGGGCTGCAGTAGCTCCTGTTAGTGGTCATGGACTTGGGTCAACTATGTGAAATGCATGTGCTTGGTGAGCCATTAAACGTTTTCTTGTAGATATAAGCTTAGTAATAGGACAAAAACATATGCTTGGATTATTGCAACAGCGACTTCTAGAATTGTTAGTAAAAATAGGATTATTGAGGTTAATAATGCTACAGTAGGTATTATAGTAATTAGTACAAAGGCTGCTGTTGCAATAAGTTGTATTAGAAGGTGACCAGCTGTTAGGTTTGCAGTTAGTCGTACTCCAAGGGCTAGAGGTCGGATGAATAAGCTAATTGTCTCGATGATAATTAGGATAGGAATTAATGGAGTTGGTGTACCCTCTGGTAGGAGATGGCCTAGGGCAATAGTTGGTTGATTAAGTATACCGATTAATACGGTTATTAATCATAGGGGAAGGGCAAATGCTATATTAAGAGAGAGTTGGGTTGTAGGTGTAAATGTATAGGGGAGTAACCCAAGGAGATTTATAGAGATAAGGAATAGTATTAGTGCTGTGAATAATATAGTTCATTTATGGCCACTAAGATTAATTGGTTGTATAAGTTGAAATGCAAATCGGTTAATGAACCAAGTTTGTAAGGTTATCAGACGATTGTTTAATCATCGGTGAGTAGGGGTTGGGAATAGTAATCATGGTAGGGTAATTGCTATAGCAATTAATGGGATGCCTAAGAGCGATGGGCTTAGAAATTGGTCAAAGAAGCTTAAATTCATGGTCAGTTTCAAGATTCGGGTTTTGATTTTTCTACACTTTTGGATGTGGGTTCATTATTGAATGAATACTTTATTACTTTTTTTGGTAGAATAGTGAGGAATATAATTCATGAAAATAATAGGATTAGAAATCATGGGTGTGGATTGAGTTGGGGCATATCACTAAGGGTGGTAGGGAGTCACCAATATTTAGCTTAAAAGGCTAATGCTAGGCCCAGTTTAGCTTCTTAGTGAGGCTTCTTCTAGTATTAATGAAGATCAGGCTTCAAAATGTTCTAGTGGAACTGCTTCAACTACGATTGGTATAAAGCTGTGGTTAGCTCCGCAGATTTCTGAACATTGGCCGTAATAAACTCCTGGACGTGATACAATAAAGGCAGTTTGATTTAGTCGACCTGGTACGGCGTCTATTTTTACCCCTAGGGCAGGAACAGTTCATGAATGTAAAACATCTTCTGCTGATACAAGAACTCGGATGGGTGATTCTATAGGTACTACTATTCGATGATCTGTCTCTAGTAAACGAAATTGTCCTGGGGTTAGGTCTTGTGTCTGAATTATATAGGAGTCAAATGTTAGGTCTTCATAGTCTGTATACTCATAACTTCAGTATCATTGGTGACCTATAGCTTTAATTGTTAAATGTGGATCGTTAATTTCGTCTATTAGGTATAAGATTCGTAAAGATGGTAGAGCAATTATAATAAGGATAATAGCAGGGAGAATTGTTCAGACAATTTCAATTTCCTGAGAGTCAAGAATATATTTATTTGTAAGTTTTGTTGATACTATGGCTGTAATGATATAAAGAACTAAAGAGCTAATTAGAAATACAATTATAAGTGTGTGGTCGTGAAAGTGAATAAGTTCTTCCATAACTGGGGAGGCTGCATCTTGGAATCCTAATTGTGATGGGTGTGCCATTGTAAGATACGCAGGGTTTTAACTTGCAATTCTACTCCGACAAAGTAGTGTAATATATTTTACTAGAATCTTAATTAAAGAAAGTGGCAGAGTGGTGATGTGGTTGGCTTGAAACTAACATATGGGGGTTCGATTCCTTCCTTTCTTGGGTTTATAGTGAAGTTCGTTGAACTTGTACAAAGGCTGGTTCTTCATAAGTGTGATATGGAGGAGGGCAGCCGTGAAGTCATTCTACATTTGTATGTGGTAATTCAATGGATAAGACTTCTCGTTTAGAGGCAAATGCTTCTCAAATAATGAATAACAGTAAGATTACGGCTACTAGTGACACTAATGAACCAATTGAAGATACTGCATTTCAGAGGGTATAGGCATCTGGATAGTCTGAGTAACGTCGTGGTATACCTGCAAGTCCTAGGAAGTGTTGTGGAAAAAAGGTTAAGTTTACTCCAAAAAACATTAATGCAAATTGGATTTTTGTCCAGGTTGAATGTAGGGTAAAGCCTGAAATTAGTGGGAATCAGTGAATGAAACCTGCTATAATAGCAAATACTGCTCCTATAGAGAGGACATAATGGAAATGGGCTACTACATAATAAGTATCGTGAAGAACAATATCTAGTGATGAGTTGGCTAGCACAATTCCTGTTAGTCCTCCTACAGTAAATAGGAAGATAAAACCTAGGGCTCATAGTAAAGGTGTTTCTCATTTAATTGAGCCACCATGAAGAGTTGCTAATCAGCTAAATACTTTAACACCTGTGGGAATTGCAATGATTATTGTTGCAGATGTGAAATAGGCTCGTGTATCTACATCTATTCCTACTGTAAATATATGATGTGCTCAGACGATAAAGCCTAGTAAACCGATTGCTATTATTGCTCATACCATTCCTATATAACCAAAGGGTTCTTTTTTACCTGAATAGTAAGCAACTACATGAGAGATTATTCCAAAGCCAGGTAGGATTAAGATATAAACTTCTGGATGTCCAAAGAATCAAAATAAATGTTGATACAAGATAGGATCTCCACCTCCTGCCGGATCGAAAAATGTTGTGTTAAGATTTCGGTCTGTAAGTAATATTGTAATTCCTGCTGCTAGTACTGGTAATGAAAGTAGTAGTAGAATGGTAGTTACAAGAATAGATCAGACGAATAGTGGTGTTTGGTATTGAGAGATAGCTGGTGGTTTTATATTAATAATAGTTGTGATGAAGTTAATGGAGGCTAAAATTGATGAAATTCCTGCTAGATGTAAGGAGAAAATAGTTAGATCAACTGATGCTCCCGCGTGGGCTAGATTGCCTGCTAATGGTGGATAAACAGTTCAGCCTGTTCCTGCCCCAGCTTCTACTCCTGCAGAAGCTAATAGTAATAAGAATGAAGGTGGAAGTAATCAAAAGCTTATGTTATTTATTCGTGGGAAGGCTATATCAGGTGCACCAATTATTAAGGGCACTAGTCAGTTTCCAAACCCACCAATTATTACTGGTATAACTATAAAGAAGATTATTACAAAGGCATGAGCTGTTACGATCACATTATAAATCTGATCATCTCCTAAAAGAGATCCAGGTTGGCTTAGTTCAGCTCGAATTAGAAGACTGAGAGCTAGACCTACTATTCCTGCTCATGCACCAAAGATTAAATAAAGGGTGCCAATGTCTTTGTGATTTGTAGAAAATAGTCAACGATTAATTGCCACAGGTAAGATGGCCGAGAACTAGGTGGCGGATTGTAGCTCCGTACACAGAGGTTAAATTCCTCTTCTTTCCATAGTTCTGCAGTAAGTGTTTACGTTGGATTGCAAATCCAAAAAAGGAGGTTGATTTCTCCCGGGACTTTTTCCCGCCTTTTTTTCTACGGCGGGAGAAAGTTAGGTAAAAGTTCGCTGGATTGAACACTTAGCTGTTAACTAAGATTTTATAGGATCGAGGCCTATTTATCTAGAAGGTTTTAGCTTAATTAAAGCATCTGGGTTGCATTCAGAAGATGTGAGATAAAGTCTTGCAAGTCTTATCAGAAATTAGAAGGTTTTCACTTCTGCTTAAAGCTTTGAAGGCTTTTGGTCTGGTTAACCTAAATTTCTTATATAATAGTAGTGATAATAGCTGGTGTGAGTGGTAGAAGGAGAATGGAGAGTGAGGCTATTATAGTTAGGAGAAGGTTTGGATTGATTGTTTTTGTTCGTCAGGATGATGATATATTTAATGGGTTTGGGTTTATAGTTAGTGTTGTTGCATATGATAGTCGTAGGTAGAAGAATAAACTTAGTAAGGCTGTAATAGCTATAATGGTGGCTGGGATGATTAGGTTTTGTTTTGTTAGTTCTTGTAGGATTAGTCATTTTGGTATAAACCCTGATAATGGAGGAAGACCTCCTAGTGATAGTAGGGTTATTAGGGCTATGATTGATAGAAGTGGGGATTTTGATGATGATGATGCGATTGAGTTAATTTTTGTTGAGTTGAATGTGTTAAACAGTAAGAATGTTGTTAGGGTTATAATAATATATAGGATTAGATTTAGTTGTGTTAAGTTGGGGTTGTAATGTAGGATAATAATTATTCACCCCAGGTTTGCGATTGAGGAGTATGCTAGGATTTTCCGTAGTTGAGTTTGGTTAAGGCCTCCTCAACCGCCAATAATGGTTGATAGGATTCCTAGTAATGTAAGTAAGTTTGGGTTGAGGAGTGGGTAGAGTTGAAGGAGAATAGCGAATGGAGCTAGTTTTTGTCATGTTGATAGGATCAGTCCTGTGATAAGGTCTAGTCCTTGGAGTACTTCTGGTAGTCAGAAGTGTAGTGGTGCGAGTCCGATTTTTAATGCTAAGGCAATTGTAGTTAGTGTGGCAGAGGTTGGATTTAGTAGTTCGGTTAGGTTTCATTGGCCCGTGGTTCAGGCGTTTGTTACACTAGCGAATAGTAATAGGGCAGATGCGGAAGCTTGGGTAATGAAGTATTTTGTAGTGGCTTCTACTGCTCGTGGGTGGTGTTGGTGAATTATTATTGGAATAATAGCCAAGGTGTTAATTTCTAGTCCTATTCAGATTAAAAGTCAATGGGATCCAATAAATGTTAGGGTAGTTCCTAAACCAAGGCTTAGGATGGTGATGGTTGATGTTGTTGGGTTCATTAGTAAAGGAAGGATTTTAACCAACATGGTTGGGGTATGGGCCCAAAAGCTTGTTTAGCTGACTTTACTTAGAGAATAGTGTAAATGGAAATGCGAAGGGTTTTGATCTCTTAGATATAGGTTCAAGTCCTATTTTTCTAAAGGAAGTGAAGAGGCTTTAACTCTTATAATTCACTCTATCAAAGTGATCCTTTGATTCAGGCACACTTCCTGTTTAGGTTAGTGGAGGGAGGCTTGCTGTTGCAAGTGGTAGGGCTAAATGTCATAGGATAATTGCTAGGGTAAGTGGTAGGAAGTTTTTTCATACTAGGTGTATTAGTTGGTCATAGCGGAATCGTGGGTATGATGCTCGGATCCATAAAAAGAGGAGGGTTAACATTGTAGCTTTTATTATAAGACTGAGTGTTGAAGCTTGTGGTGTGAGAGGATTATATGATGTTCCTATAAATAGAATGACAGATAGGGTATTTATTATTAGGATATTAGCATATTCAGCTAGGAATAATAAGGCAAATGGTCCTCCTGCATATTCAATGTTGAATCCGGATACTAGTTCTGATTCTCCTTCTGTAAGATCAAATGGTGCTCGGTTGGTTTCTGCTAGGGTAGAGACGTATCATATTAGGGCTAGTGGTCATCCTGGGATTAGTAATCAGATAGTTTCTTGGGTTATGTTGAAGGTATGGAGGGTGAATCCACCTGTGAAGATGACTATTGATAAAAGGATAAGTCCTAAGCTTACTTCATAGGAAATAGTTTGGGCTACGGCTCGTAAAGCACCTATTAATGCGTATTTTGAGTTTGATGCTCATCCTGATCCTAGAATAGTATATACGTTTAGGCTTGAAATTGCTAGGATAAATAGTAGGCCTAGGTTTAGGTTAATAATGGAGTGTGGTAGTGGTAGTGGTATTCATATAAGTAGGGCTAGAGCTAGGGCGATTGTGGGGGTAGCAAGGAATAAGAGTGGTGAGGATGTTGATGGGCGAATAGGTTCTTTGATAAATAGTTTAATACCGTCTGCGATTGGTTGTAGGAGACCGTATGGTCCGACCACATTTGGGCCTTTACGGAATTGTATATAGCCTAGGATTTTTCGTTCAATAAGGACTAGGAAGGCAGTAGCTAGTAGAATGGGGATAATGTAGGCTAGTGGGTTGATTAGGTATAGTGAAATGGTTTGGAGCATAATTGGGGAGAGGATTTGAACCTCTGAAATAAAGAGCTTAGGTCTTTTGCACTTACCAGGCTCTGCCACCCCAATAATTACCCTTTTTTTGGGTAATAGGTCTTTCTTTCTTACCTATTTGAGTTTGTTTCAATAGATGAGAGTAGAGCGTGCTTAAAGTATTGGCTCTATTTTTCCGGTCCTTTCGTACTAGGAAAAATTTTTTCATAGATAGAAACTGACCTGGATTTCTCCGGTCTGAACTCAGATCACGTAGGACTGTTAATCGTTGAACAAACGAACCCTTAATAGCGGTTACACCATTAGGATGTCCTGATCCAACATCGAGGTCGTAAACCCTTTCGTCGATAAGGACTCTTGGAAAGGATTGCGCTGTTATCCCTAGGGTAACTTGGTTCATTGATCAGGTTTAAAAATATCCTGGGTCATTTTTCGATAAATGTTTTATCACTTAGAATTGTCATTCTAATTTTTAAGCATATAAATACTTAGTCGATAAGGAGGATTTGTTTTTCTCCTTGGTCACCCCAACCAAAAATATGTTAAATTAGGAATATTGTATTGTTTGTTTATATCCTTGGAATATAATATAGTTACATAATTAATTTAAGTATTTGAAGCTCCATAGGGTCTTCTCGTCTAATGTGTTTATTCCCGCTTCTGCACGGGAAGATCAATTTCATTGATTGGAAAGTAGAGACAGTTAAACTCTCGTGATGCCTTTCATACAGGTCTTCATTTAAAAGACAAGTGATTACGCTACCTTCGCACGGTCAAGATACCGCGGCCGTTAAAATATCATCACAGGGCAGGCTAGACCTCCTATGGTTTGGGCAGGAGGCGATGTTTTTGGTAAACAGGCGGAGTTTATGTTTGCCGAGTTCCTTTACTTTCTTTTAATCTTTCCTTATGACACTCCTGTGTAGGGTTAACGAATATATTAGATAGGTTTGTCTAGTTAATTATTTGTTAGTATGATGGCCTCAGTGGATTCGTTTAGTTATCAGTGATTTAATTCTTTCTGATTTACACTTATGTCAGGAGAGGTTTGGCCTCTTATTACTCATTTTAGCATAAGTTTTTTTATACTTATATAAAATAACCTGATGTAGAATTTGGGGGTTATGATACGTTATCAGTATTATAGATTTTTTTAAGACTGGAGCTATGACGCTAGCTTTTCAGGTGGCTGCTTTTAGGCCTACTGGGGAAAAATAAATCTTTTTAATTATGATCAATACCCACCTTTTAAAGTTGTATCTTGGTTTAGAAGGGCTGTACCTCTTCTAAGTAACTTTTAATTTTTATGTTATACTTTAATAAGATAGTCTTATTTAGTAGTGAAGAAATTAATGCAGAACTAAAATTCTTTTTTCAGGTAACCAGCTATCACTAAACTCGGTAGGTTTGTCACCGCTACTCGGAAGTCTTCCCATTCTTTTGCCACAGAAACGGGTTGGCTCTATGTTGTGCTGCTTCGGAGTAGCTCGTTTAGTTTCGGGAAGGTAGACTTAAGGTCTTTTTGTCTAGTTTATCTGGCTAAACCATGATGCAAAAGGTACGAGTTTGAGTCTCTGCTTTTTTGTACTTTGATGATTTGTTTCATTTCTTTTTCAGCTTTCCCTTGCGGTACTAAAGCTATTGCGCTAATTCTTTTTTCTGTCACCTATACTTAAAGGATTAAAATGTTTTAATGGTATGTTGATATATTTATGTAATTTGTATGGTTAAGTTTGATTGGTGGTTAGGCTAGTTTTGAGGTTCAGGATGATCCGAGTTGCACGGATATTTCCTCAGTGTAAGGGAGGTGCTTTACTAATTTAGCCACATTCTGATTCCAAGTGCACTTTCCAGTACACTTACCATGTTACGACTTGCCTCCTCTTGTTTAATGAATTTTTTTAGTAAATGGGATGTGGTATTATTGAGGAGAGTGACGGGCGGTGTGTGCGCATCCCAGGGCCGGTTTCAGGGAAGTATTCTAGTCTTCTCTTACTGCTAAATCCACCTTTAAGCAATTTTTCAGTTTACTGTCCGTGTTTTTTGGTTAAAAAATGTAGCCCATTTCTTTCCACTTCATTCGCTACACCTTGACCTGACGTATGGAAATTGGAATTCTTTGTGCTTACTTTTTGTCTTTCATAAGGTAAGCTGACGACGGCGGTATATAGGCGGTAATGGCAAGAAGTGGTGAGGTTTAACGAGGATTATCGGTTATAGAACAGGCTCCTCTAGGTGGGTATGGGATACCGCCAAGTCCTTTGGGTTTTAAGCTAGCGCTTGTAGTACTCTGGTGAACAATATAATGGATTATTGTCTAAGTTTATGGTTAGGCATAGTAGGGTTTCTAATCCTAGTTTGGATCCTAACTGTCGTGACGTCAAGATTACTGATTATATAAAGTCACTTTCGTTGTTGGTTATTCTGTTCATGTATACGTATAACAGTTAGATGAAGTTTTAACTTTAATGGTTATAGTTTTTCCTTAAATCACTCTTTACACCGTGAGGTGTTAATTTGGGTTACTCGTATAACCGCGGTGGCTGGCACGAGATTTACCAACCCTGTTAACTTTAACTGATTCAAGCTTTCGCTTATATATCAATGTTTATTACTGCTGAAATCCCTTGGGGGTGTGGCTTAGCAAGGTGTCTTGGGCTAAATAATGTGTGCCTGATACCCGCTCCTAATCAATTGATAGATTGGTTAGGGCATTCTCACAGGGATGCTGAAACTTGCATGTATAATTTTGGTTACAATTAACACTAAGGCTAGGACCAAACCTTTCATGCTTGCGGAAAAATATTATTTTTCATCTTAGCATTTTCAGTGCTATACTTTAAATTAAGCTACACTAGC